GCTAACGTAGCTTAACTAAAGCATAACACTGAAGATGTTAAGATGGGCCCTAGAAAGCCCCGTAAGCACAAAGGCTTGGTCCTGACTTTATTATCAACTTTAGCCAAACTTACACATGCAAGTATCCGCACCCCTGTGAGAATGCCCTACAGCTCCCCGCCCGGGAGCAAGGAGCTGGTATCAGGCACACCCTATTGAGCCCATGACACCTTGCTTAGCCACACCCTCAAGGGAACTCAGCAGTGATAAACATTAAGCCATAAGTGAAAACTTGACTTAGTTAAAGCTAAGAGGGCCGGTAAAACTCGTGCCAGCCACCGCGGTTATACGAGAGGCCCAAGTTGACAAACACCGGCGTAAAGAGTGGTTAAGTTAAAACGCATACTAAAGCCAAACGTCTTCAAGGCTGTTATACGCAACCGAAGACAGGAAGTTCAACCACGAAGGTGGCTTTACCTACCTGAACCCACGAAAGCTAAGGAACAAACTGGGATTAGATACCCCACTATGCCTAGCCCTAAACATTGATAGTACTATACACCCACTATCCGCCCGGGAACTACGAGCAATAGCTTAAAACCCAAAGGACTTGGCGGTGCTTTAGATCCACCTAGAGGAGCCTGTTCTAGAACCGATACCCCCCGTTCAACCTCACCCTTCCTTGTTTAACCCGCCTATATACCGCCGTCGTCAGCTTACCCTGTGAGGGACTAATAGTAAGCAAAGCTGGTACAACCTTAAACGTCAGGTCGAGGTGTAGCGTATGGAGGGGGAAGAAATGGGCTACATTCGCTTCTACAGCGAACACGAATGATGCACTGAAACGTACATCTGAAGGAGGATTTAGCAGTAAGCAGGAAATAGAGCGTCCCGCTGAAACTGGCCCTGAAGCGCGCACACACCGCCCGTCACTCTCCCCAAAGACGCAATCAATTAACTAAAATCTAATAATTAAAAAGGGGAGGCAAGTCGTAACATGGTAAGTGTACCGGAAGGTGCGCTTGGAAAAATCAGAGCGTGGCTAAGCTAGATAAAGCATCTCCCTTACACTGAGAAGTCACCCGTGCAAGTCGGGTCGCCCTGACGCCCAACAGCTAGCCCACCTAAACAATTTCAACTACCCCCTGTTAATAACCCCTAAGTACCCCAGTATTTAAATTAAACAAACCATTTTTCCCCCTTAGTATAGGCGATAGAAAAGGGACTACGGCGCAATAGAGAAAGTACCGCAAGGGAATGCTGAAAGAGAAATGAAACAACCCAGTTAAGCCTAGAAAAGCAGAGATTTAACCTCGTACCTTTTGCATCATGATTTAGCGAGTGTACCCCAAGCAAAGCGTACTTTAGTTTGACGTCCCGAAACTAAGTGAGCTACTCCAAGACAGCCTATTAATAGGGCACACCCGTCTCTGTGGCAAAAGAGTGGGAAGAGCTTTGAGTAGAGGTGACAAACCTACCGAACCTAGTTATAGCTGGTTGTCCAAGAAATGAATAGAAGTTCAGCCTCTTGGCTTCTCTTTTCACCCTGGTTTAACCCCTATTGATGTATTAAGAAACCAAGAGAGTTAGTCAAAGGGGGTACAGCCCCTTTGAATCAAGACACAACTTTATCAGGCGGGTAAAGATCATAATAATTAAAGCTAAATGTTCTGGTGGGCCTAAAAGCAGCCATCCCCTTAGAAAGCGTTAAAGCTCGGACATATTACTTAACCCTTCTTATCCTGATCACTAAATCTTACCCCCCTAACCATACTGGACCGTCCCATGCCCCCATGGGAGCGACTATGCTAATATGAGTAATAAGAGAGCCTAAGACTCTCTCCCTGCACACGTGTACATCGGAACGGACACCCCACCGACACTTAACGGCCCCAAACAAAGAGGGAACTGAATAATAGACTAAACAACTAGAAAAATATCCAAAAACCAACCGTTAACCCCACACAGGTGTGCCCCCAGGGAAAGACTAAAAGAAAGAGAAGGAACTCGGCAAACACACTAAGCCTCGCCTGTTTACCAAAAACATCGCCTCTTGTAAAACTCACAAATAAGAGGTCCCGCCTGCCCTGTGACTATTAGTTTAACGGCCGCGGTATTTTGACCGTGCGAAGGTAGCGCAATCACTTGTCTTTTAAATGGAGACCCGTATGAATGGCATAACGAGGGCTTAACTGTCTCCTCTTTCAAGTCAATGAAATTGATCTCCCCGTGCAGAAGCGGGGATATAAACATAAGACGAGAAGACCCTATGGAGCTTTAGACACTAAGGCAGCCCACGTTAAGCACCCTGAATAAAGGACTAAACCAAGTGCGCCCTGCCCTAATGTCTTTGGTTGGGGCGACCGCGGGGAATAAAAAAACCCCCACGTGGAGCGGGAATACTTTTCCTACAACTAAGAGCCACAGCTCTAGTAAACAGAACTTCTGACCAACAAGATCCGGCAATGCCGATCAACGGACCGAGTTACCCTAGGGATAACAGCGCAATCCTCTTTTAGAGCCCATATCGACAAGGGGGTTTACGACCTCGATGTTGGATCAGGACATCCTAATGGTGCAGCCGCTATTAAGGGTTCGTTTGTTCAACGATTAAAGTCCTACGTGATCTGAGTTCAGACCGGAGTAATCCAGGTCAGTTTCTATCTATGCTATGCTCTTTTCTAGTACGAAAGGACCGGAAAGAAGAGGCCCATGCCTAAGGCACGCCTCACCCCCACCTAGTGAAATCAACTAAAATAGACAAGGGGGCATGCCCCTTTGCCTAAGAAAAAGGCATGTTAAGGTGGCAGAGCCCGGTAATTGCAAAAGACCTAAGCCCTTTCGACAGAGGTTCAAATCCTCTCCTTGACTATGATATCCACACTCATCACACACATTATTAACCCCCTCACCTTTATCGTCCCAGTTCTCCTAGCCGTTGCTTTCCTTACCCTCCTCGAACGGAAAGTGCTTGGATACATACAACTGCGAAAAGGTCCAAATGTTGTCGGGCCCTACGGGCTCCTGCAACCTATCGCTGACGGCCTTAAACTCTTCACTAAAGAGCCTGTTCGCCCTTCCACCGCTTCCCCCGTACTCTTCCTCCTTGCCCCTATACTAGCCCTCACCCTCGCTCTTACCCTTTGGGCCCCCATACCCCTCCCTTATCCTGTCATCGACCTTAATTTGGGTATTTTATTTATCCTTGCCCTTTCCAGCCTCGCAGTTTATTCAATTCTAGGCTCGGGCTGRGCCTCTAATTCAAAATATGCCCTCATCGGGGCCCTACGGGCGGTAGCCCAGACTATTTCATATGAAGTCAGCCTAGGGTTGATTCTACTTAATATTATCATTTTTACTGGGGGTTTTACCCTACAAACATTTAATGTCGCTCAGGAAAGTGTTTGATTAATTCTGCCTGCCTGACCTCTCGCCGCCATATGATACATCTCCACCCTAGCTGAAACAAACCGGGCCCCCTTTGACCTCACCGAGGGGGAGTCCGAACTAGTTTCCGGGTTTAACGTAGAGTACGCAGGGGGCCCATTCGCCCTATTTTTCCTAGCAGAATACGCCAATATCTTACTAATAAACACCCTCTCAGCTACCCTTTTCTTAGGGGCCTCCCACATCCCCRCTATCCCCGAACTTACCGCTGTTAACCTCATAACTAAAGCAGCCCTTCTCTCAGTAATATTTTTATGAGTCCGAGCCTCCTACCCACGCTTTCGATACGACCAACTCATGCACCTGATCTGAAAAAATTTTCTACCCCTTACCCTAGCCTTGGTTATCTGACACCTCGCCCTACCCATTGCTTTTGCTGGACTCCCCCCGCAATTATAACCCCGGAGTTGTGCCTGAAGTAAAGGGCCACTTTGATAGAGTGACTCATGGGGGTTAAAGTCCCCCCGACTCCTTAGAAAGAAGGGGTTCGAACCCTACCTAAAGAGATCAAAACTCTTAGTGCTTCCACTACACCACTTCCTAGCAAGGTCAGCTAATTAAGCTCTTGGGCCCATACCCCAAATATGTTGGTTAAACTCCCTCCTTTGCTAATGAACCCGTACATCTTGTCCACCCTCCTCTTTGGCTTAGGACTAGGAACCACCATTACATTCGCTAGCTCCCACTGACTACTTGCCTGAATGGGGCTCGAAATAAACACCCTTGCCATTATCCCCCTTATAGCACAACATCATCACCCCCGAGCCGTTGAAGCTACCACTAAATATTTCCTCACACAAGCCACAGGGGCCGCAATGCTCCTGTTTGCAAGTACTTCTAACGCTTGACTTACAGGACAGTGGGACATTCAACAAATATCACACCCCCTTCCTATTACTCTGATCACGCTTGCCCTCGCCTTAAAAATAGGCCTCGCCCCCCTTCACTCCTGACTCCCCGAAGTCTTGCAAGGTCTTGACCTTACTACGGGTCTTATTCTGTCTACTTGACAAAAATTGGCTCCATTTGCCCTACTTCTACAAATTCAACCCGCCAACTCAGCCCTCTTAATCAYTCTTGGACTTACATCAACCCTTGTCGGAGGTTGAGGCGGCTTAAACCAAACACAACTACGTAAAATTCTAGCCTACTCTTCCATCGCCCATCTTGGGTGAATAGTTTTAATCGTACAATTCTCTCCTTCTTTAACACTTCTTGCCCTCCTTACATACCTTATCATGACATTCTCAACATTTCTTGTGTTTAAACTTAACAACTCCACCAATATTAATGCCCTCGCCACATCCTGGGCTAAAGCCCCCGCCCTTACATCTTTAACTCCCCTCCTTCTACTATCCCTCGGGGGATTACCCCCACTCACAGGCTTTATACCAAAGTGACTTATTTTACAAGAACTCACTAAACAAGATCTAGCCGCTACCGCCACACTAGCGGCACTAGCCGCACTCCTCAGCCTATACTTTTACTTGCGCCTCTCGTACGCCATGACCCTCACTATGTCCCCCAACAACACTGCAGGCACAACCCCCTGGCGCCTTTCCTCCTTACAGACCACAATGCCACTTGCTATCTCAGCCACAGCCACCCTACTYCTGCTCCCCCTCACCCCCGCCGCAGTTGCACTCTTGGCCCTCTAAGAGACTTAGGCTAATACAAGACCAAGGGCCTTCAAAGCCCTAAGTGAGGGTGAGAATCCCCCAGTCCCTGATAAGACTTGCGGGCCACTAACCCACATCTCCTGCATGCAAAACAGACACTTTAATTAAGCTAAAGCCTTTCTAGGTGGGTAGGCCTCGATCCTACAAACTCTTAGTTAACAGCTAAGTGCTCAAGCCAGCGAGCATCCACCTACCTTCCCCTCGCCTTATCTTACGGGTAGAGACGAGGGAAAGCCCCAGCAGGAGTTAGTCTGCCTCTTAAGATTTGCAATCTTATATGTTGAACACCTTGGGGCTTGGTAAGAAGAGGACTCAAACCTCTGTCTATGGGGCTACAATCCACCGCTTAAAACTCAGCCATCCTACCTGTGGCCATCACACGATGATTCTTCTCGACCAATCACAAAGACATTGGCACCCTCTATCTAGTATTTGGTGCCTGAGCCGGAATAGTGGGCACAGCCCTAAGCCTCCTAATTCGAGCTGAGCTGAGCCAACCCGGCGCCCTTTTAGGGGACGACCAAATTTATAATGTAATTGTTACAGCTCACGCTTTCGTAATAATTTTCTTTATAGTAATACCAATCATAATCGGAGGTTTCGGGAACTGACTCATCCCCCTGATGATCGGAGCCCCTGATATGGCATTTCCCCGCATAAACAACATAAGCTTTTGGCTTCTTCCCCCCTCTTTCTTACTACTCCTAGCCTCTTCGGGGGTTGAAGCAGGGGCCGGAACCGGGTGAACAGTTTACCCCCCTCTTGCTGGTAACCTGGCCCACGCCGGAGCCTCTGTTGATTTAACAATCTTCTCCTTACATTTAGCAGGGATTTCCTCAATCCTCGGGGCAATTAATTTTATTACAACCATCATTAACATAAAACCCCCTGCCATTTCTCAGTACCAGACCCCTCTATTCGTGTGGTCTGTTCTTATTACAGCCGTATTACTACTTCTCTCCCTCCCAGTACTTGCTGCCGGAATTACAATGCTTTTAACAGACCGAAACCTTAATACCACCTTTTTTGACCCGGCAGGGGGCGGAGACCCCATCCTTTATCAACACCTCTTTTGATTCTTTGGCCACCCTGAAGTTTACATTCTTATCCTCCCCGGCTTCGGAATAGTCTCCCACATTGTAGCCTACTACTCAGGCAAGAAAGAACCCTTCGGGTACATGGGCATGGTCTGAGCTATGATGGCCATCGGCCTTCTAGGSTTCATTGTCTGAGCCCACCACATGTTTACAGTGGGTATAGATGTAGACACCCGGGCCTACTTTACATCTGCTACAATAATTATCGCCATCCCCACCGGCGTTAAAGTTTTTAGCTGACTCGCCACTCTTCACGGGGGCTCTATCAAATGGGAAACTCCCCTTTTATGGGCCCTTGGCTTTATTTTCCTCTTTACAGTCGGCGGGCTAACAGGAATTGTTCTTGCCAACTCCTCACTTGATATTGTGCTACATGACACTTACTACGTAGTTGCCCACTTCCACTACGTCCTGTCTATGGGGGCCGTATTCGCCATTGTTGCCGGCTTCGTTCACTGATTCCCGCTTTTCTCAGGGTACACCCTTCACAGCACTTGAACAAAAATTCACTTTGGTGTAATATTCTTTGGTGTTAACCTCACCTTTTTCCCCCAACATTTCCTAGGTCTGGCTGGAATGCCCCGACGATACTCCGACTACCCAGATGCCTATACTCTCTGAAACACCGTATCTTCAATTGGCTCATTAATCTCCCTCGTGGCAGTAATTATGTTCCTATTTATTATTTGAGAAGCATTTGCTGCTAAACGTGAAGTCCTAGCAGTAGAACTCACAACAACTAATGTAGAATGACTGCATGGCTGCCCTCCCCCTTATCACACATTCGAGGAGCCCGCCTTTGTTCTAGTTCAATCAAACTAACGAGAAAGGGAGGAGTCGAACCCCCATGGGCTGGTTTCAAGCCAACCACATAACCGCTCTGTCACTTTCTTCATAAGACACTAGTAAAATAGTACATTACACCGCCTTGTCAAGGCAGAATCGTGGGTTGAAGCCCCGCGTGTCTTAACCCGTAATGGCCCATCCCTCCCAATTAGGATTTCAAGATGCAGCTTCACCTGTTATAGAAGAACTTCTTCATTTTCACGATCACGCCTTAATAATCGTCTTTCTAATCAGCACTATAGTACTTTACATTATTGTGGCCATAGTCTCCACAAAATTAACCAACAAGTACATCCTCGACTCCCAAGAAATTGAAATTATTTGAACCGTTCTCCCAGCAATTATTCTTATCCTCATCGCTCTTCCCTCCCTACGCATTCTCTACCTCATAGATGAGATCAACAGCCCGCTCCTTACTATTAAAGCTGTGGGCCACCAATGATATTGAAGCTACGAATACACAGACTATGAAGACCTCGGATTTGATGCTTACATAATCCCCACACAAGATTTAAACCCTGGTCAATTCCGGCTCCTAGAGGCTGACCATCGAATAGTAATCCCCGTAGAATCCCCAATCCGGGTCTTAGTCTCTGCTGATGACGTCCTTCACTCGTGGGCCGTTCCAGCCCTCGGGATTAAAATGGACGCAGTTCCAGGGCGCCTGAATCAAACAGCCTTCATTGCCTCCCGCCCCGGTATTTTTTACGGTCAGTGCTCAGAAATCTGTGGTGCAAATCACAGCTTTATGCCCATCGTAGTTGAAGCAGTTCCCCTAGAACACTTTGAAAACTGATCGTCACGAATACTTGAAGACGCCTCGCTAAGAAGCTAAACAGGGAACAGCGTTAGCCTTTTAAGCTAAAGATTGGTGCCTCCCAACCACCCTTAGCGACATGCCTCAACTCAACCCCGCGCCTTGATTTGCAATCCTAGTCTTCTCATGACTAGTCTTCCTAGCCGTTGTTCCCCCTAAAGTTATAGCCCACACCTTCCCGAATGAACCGACGCTCCAAAGCGCCGAGAAACCTAAAACAGAATCCTGAACCTGACCATGACAGTAAGCCTCTTCGACCAGTTTATAAGCCCCACACTCCTAGGAGTTCCCCTAATTGCCCTCGCTATTACCCTGCCCTGAATTATGTACCCCGCCCCCACAACCCGATGACTTAATAGCCGCTTCCTAGCCCTCCAAGGGTGGTTCATCAACCGCTTTACCCAACAACTTCTTCTTCCCTTAAACCTTGGAGGTCACAAGTGGGCTGCTCTTCTAACCTCACTAATGATCTTTTTAATTACCATAAACATGTTAGGGCTACTCCCCTACACCTTCACCCCCACAACACAACTCTCCTTAAACCTTGGCCTTGCCACACCCCTCTGACTAGCAACCGTAATTATTGGCATGCGAAATCAACCAACCCACGCCTTGGGTCACCTCCTCCCAGAAGGCACCCCTGGACCTCTGATCCCCGTCCTTATTGTTATCGAGACAATTAGCCTATTTATTCGCCCCCTCGCTCTAGGAGTGCGGCTCACCGCTAACCTAACCGCCGGCCACCTTTTAATCCAACTGATCTCAACAGCCGCCTTCGCCCTTCTCTCATCAATACCCGTTGTGGCCCTACTGACATCCACAGTTCTTGTTCTTCTAACTCTTCTAGAAGTTGCTGTTGCCATGATTCAAGCCTACGTCTTTGTCCTCCTCCTAACTCTTTATCTTCAAGAAAACGTCTAATGGCCCATCAAGCACACGCATACCACATAGTTGACCCCAGCCCTTGACCTCTCACAGGAGCAATTGCTGCCCTATTGATAACATCAGGTCTCGCCACCTGGTTCCACTTCCAATCCACCATCCTCATAACACTTGGGACAATTCTTCTTCTACTCACTATATTTCAATGATGACGAGACATCGTACGAGAAGGCACTTTCCAAGGCCATCACACACCCCCCGTCCAAAAGGGGCTTCGCTACGGAATAATTCTCTTTATTACCTCTGAAGTCTTTTTTTTCCTAGGCTTTTTCTGAGCCTTTTATCACGCAAGCCTTGCACCCACCCCCGAACTAGGGGGCTGCTGACCCCCTGCAGGCATCACTACCTTAGACCCCTTTGAAGTTCCCCTACTCAACACAGCCGTCCTTCTTGCCTCCGGGGTTACAGTCACCTGAGCCCATCACAGCATCATGGAGGGGGAACGGAAACAAGCAGTCCACTCCCTCACACTAACTATTATCCTTGGCTTTTACTTCACATTCCTACAAGGGTTAGAATACTATGAAGCCCCCTTTACAATCGCAGACGGCGTGTACGGCTCTACCTTTTTTGTGGCCACCGGCTTTCATGGCCTCCATGTAATTATTGGCTCCACATTTTTAGCCGTTTGTCTAATCCGTCAGATTCTATACCATTTTACATCCGAACACCACTTCGGATTTGAAGCAGCCGCCTGATACTGACACTTCGTAGATGTGGTATGATTATTCCTCTATATCTCAATCTACTGATGAGGATCTTAATTTTTCTAGTACTAAATGTCAGTATAAGTGACTTCCAATCACCCGGTCTTGGTTAAAGCCCAAGGAAAAATAATGAACCTAGTTACAACTGTGATCACCATCGCCACCCTCCTCTCTATTGTCCTAGCCCTTGTATCTTTTTGGCTTCCCCAAATGACACCCGACCACGAAAAGCTCTCCCCCTACGAATGCGGGTTTGACCCTGTAGGCTCTGCCCGACTGCCTTTCTCCCTCCGATTCTTCTTAGTCGCTATCCTCTTCTTGCTTTTCGACTTAGAGATTGCCCTCCTTCTTCCCTTGCCCTGGGGAGACCAACTAACAGCCCCCTTAATGACTTTCCTATGAGCCACAGCCGTTCTAGCCCTTCTTACCTTAGGCCTAATTTACGAGTGGCTCCAAGGGGGCCTAGAATGAGCCGAATAGATAATTAGTTTAAGAAAAACCTTTGATTTCGGCTCAAAAACTTGTGGTTAAAGTCCATAATTGTCTAATGACCCCCGTTCACTTTGCCTTCTCATCGGCTTTCATATTAGGCTTAACCGGCCTGGCTTTCCATCGAACCCACCTGCTCTCAGCCCTTCTATGTCTAGAAGGCATGATGCTGGCTCTATTTATTGCCCTCTCTCTTTGAACCTTACAGCTGGGGTCCACAAGCTTTTCCGCAGCCCCCATACTCTTACTAGCATTTTCAGCCTGCGAGGCAAGCGCAGGACTTGCCCTACTGGTAGCCACCGCCCGTACTCACGGGACCGACCGACTTCAGAGCCTAAACCTCCTACAATGCTAAAAATTTTAATCCCCACCCTCATGCTTATCCCCACCGCTTGAATGGCCCGTCCAAAGTGGCTTTGACCCACCACCCTCATACATAGTCTACTAATTGCCCTAATCAGCCTCTCCTGACTCACCAATATAGCAGAAACAGGCTGATCAAGCCTTAACTTTTATATAGCCACAGACCCTCTGTCCACACCCCTCCTAGTACTTACTTGTTGACTACTCCCCCTAATAATCCTAGCAAGCCAAAGTCACACAGCATCCGAACCCCTCAACCGACAACGGACCTATCTGACCCTTCTCACGTCCCTCCAAATCTTCCTTATTATGGCCTTCGGGGCCACCGAAATCCTTATGTTTTATATTATATTTGAAGCCACTCTCATTCCCACCCTCATCCTTATTACCCGCTGAGGTAACCAAACCGAACGCCTAAATGCGGGTGTTTATTTTCTCTTTTACACCCTCGCCGGGTCCCTCCCCCTTCTCGTTGCCCTCCTCCTCCTCCAAAATAGCACAGGCACCCTATCACTCTTAACTGTCCAATACTCGGACCCTGTGGAGCTCTCTTCCTACGCACACAAACTATGGTGGGCTGGCTGTCTCCTCGCGTTTCTAGTAAAAATGCCCCTGTACGGCGTACACCTTTGACTCCCAAAAGCACATGTTGAAGCCCCCGTTGCAGGCTCAATAATCCTGGCTGCTGTCCTCCTAAAACTCGGAGGTTACGGGATGATACGAATAGTGATTATACTTGAACCCCTGACTAAAGAATTAAGCTACCCCTTTATTGTCTTTGCCCTATGAGGTGTCATCATAACCGGCTCCATCTGTCTTCGTCAAACAGACCTAAAGTCCCTTATTGCTTACTCCTCCGTAAGCCACATGGGCCTAGTTGTAGGGGGCATTCTTATCCAAACCCCCTGGGGGTTTACTGGGGCTCTTATCCTCATAATTGCCCACGGACTGGCATCCTCCGCACTTTTCTGCCTCGCTAACACAAACTACGAACGAACCCACAGCCGAACTATATTACTAGCCCGGGGGCTYCAAATAGTYCTACCTCTTATAACAGCCTGATGGTTTATTGCCAGTCTTGCTAATCTGGCACTCCCTCCCCTACCCAACCTGATAGGAGAACTAATGATTATTACTTCTTTATTTAACTGATCATGATGAACCATCGTCTTAACCGGGGCTGGAACACTTATTACTGCAAGCTATTCCCTCTACATGTTTCTCATAACTCAGCGGGGGCCACTTCCAACACATATTATTGCCTTAGATCCCTCCCACACACGAGAACACCTACTTATGGCCCTCCACCTCATCCCTCTAGTCTTACTCATCCTAAAGCCTGAGCTAATTTGAGGGTGAGCCTCATGTAGATATAGTTTAACCAAAATATTAGATTGTGATTCCAAAGACAGGGGTTAGAGCCCCCTTATCCACCGAGAGAGGCTCGCCAGCAACGAAGACTGCTAATCTCCGCGACCTTGGTTGGACCCCAGGGCTCACTCGGGTGGCTCCTAAAGGATAACAGCTCATCCATTGGTCTTAGGAACCAAAAACTCTTGGTGCAAATCCAAGTAGCAGCTATGCACCCCACTTCACTAATAATAACTTCGAGTCTCATTATTATTTTTACATTATTAGCCTACCCCGTGCTCTCAACTTTAACCCCTCGTATTCAACCCCAAGACTGAGCCACAACACATGTCAAGACGGGGGTTAAACTGGGGTTTTTCGTCAGCCTCCTTCCCCTATTTTTATTTTTTAACGAGGGGGCCGAGACAATCGTCACCTCCTGAACTTGAATAAACACCACCTGTTTTGACATCAACATCAGCTTTAAATTTGACCACTACTCAATTATCTTTACCCCTATTGCCCTCTATGTAACCTGGTCCATTCTTGAATTTGCATCTTGATACATGCACGCCGACCCCAACATAAACCGGTTCTTCAAGTACCTTTTAATTTTCCTTATCGCCATAATTATCCTAGTCACAGCAAATAACATGTTTCAACTATTCATTGGCTGAGAAGGCGTAGGCATCATGTCTTTCCTTCTTATCGGCTGGTGGTACGGTCGCGCAGACGCCAACACCGCCGCTCTTCAGGCCGTCGTATATAAYCGAGTCGGGGACATCGGCTTAATCTTTGCCATAGCATGAATAGCCATAACCCTTAACTCCTGGGAAATACAACAAATTTTCGTAGCCTCTAAAGACTTCGATTTAACCTTTCCACTCTTAGGACTAATCCTAGCCGCCACCGGCAAATCTGCCCAGTTCGGCCTTCATCCTTGGCTCCCCTCTGCCATGGAAGGACCTACGCCGGTGTCTGCCCTACTACATTCCAGCACTATGGTTGTTGCAGGTATTTTCCTGCTTATCCGTATAAGCCCCCTTCTAGAAAACAACCAAACTGCTCTAACCACCTGCCTCTGTTTAGGTGCCCTAACAACGCTTTTTACAGCCACCTGCGCCCTCACCCAAAACGACATCAAAAAAATCGTTGCCTTCTCAACCTCAAGCCAACTTGGACTAATAATGGTTACCATTGGGCTTAACCAACCCCAGCTCGCCTTCCTACACATCTGCACCCACGCCTTCTTTAAAGCAATACTCTTCCTCTGCTCAGGCTCCATTATCCATAGCCTAAACGACGAACAAGACATTCGTAAAATAGGGGGCATACACCACCTCACACCCTTTACCTCCTCTTGTCTAACAATTGGAAGCCTCGCCCTCACCGGAACCCCCTTCCTAGCAGGCTTCTTTTCAAAAGATGCTATCATTGAAGCCCTAAACACATCACACCTAAACGCCTGAGCCCTTACCCTCACCCTCYTGGCCACTTCTTTTACAGCCATTTATAGCCTGCGCGTAGTCTACTTCGTGTCTATGGGCCATCCCCGCTTTAACTCTTTATCCCCCATCAATGAAAACAACCCCGCCGTAATTAACCCGATCAAGCGCTTAGCCTGAGGAAGCATCATTGCCGGGCTCCTAATCACCTCTAGCATTACCCCTCTAAAAACTCCCATCATAACAATACCCCCGCTACTTAAACTAGCTGCTCTTGCCGTCACAATTACAGGCCTTATCCTGGCTTTAGAACTAGCATCTCTTACAAGTAAACAGCACCAAACTACCCCCCAACTGTCCACCCACCACTTCTCTAACATGCTAGGATTTTTCCCTACAATTATCCATCGCCTCGCCCCCAAAGTTAACTTAGTTTTAGGACAGACAATTGCCAGCCAAATAGTAGACCAGACCTGACTTGAAAAAGCGGGCCCTAAAGCCATTGCCACCGCCAGCCTTCCTTTAATCACCRCAACCAGCAACACCCAACAAGGGCTAATTAAGACATACCTGGCTTTATTCCTCCTCACTCTTACTCTTACCGTCCTTTTAACCATGGCCTAAACAGCCCGAAGCGTCCCCCGACTTAAGCCGCGGGTTAACTCCAAAACAACAAACAACGTAAGCAAAAGAACTCAGGCACTTAGCACCAACATGCCCCCTCCCGTCGAATACATAAGCGCCACCCCGCCAATATCCCCGCGAAACACAGAAAAATCCCCAAACTCATCACCCGGCACTCAAGACGCCTCATACCACCCGCCCCACACAGTACTTGAAATCACCACCACCCCCACAACATAYATAACTATGTACAACAGAACCGGACGACTTCCCCAGCTTTCTGGGAAGGGCTCGGCAGCTAACGCTGCTGAATACGCAAACACAACTAACATCCCACCCAAATAAATTAAAAACAAAACTAAAGATAAGAACGGCCCCCCATAGCCCACTAAAACCCCACACCCCATGCCTGCTACAACCACCAATCCCAAAGCAGCAAAATAGGGAGAAGGATTAGAAGCAACCGCTACTAAACCCAACACCAACCCCAATAAGAACAAAGACATAATATAGGTCATAATTCCTGCCAGGAATTTAACCAGGACTAATGGCTTGAAAAACCACCGTTGTTATTCAACTACAAGAACCTTAATGGCAAGCCTACGAAAAACTCACCCCCTACTAAAAATCGCAAATAATGCACTAGTTGACCTCCCCGCCCCCTCAAATATCTCAGTATGATGAAACTTTGGTTCCCTACTTGGCCTTTGCTTAATCATTCAGATCCTGACCGGGCTATTCCTCGCTATACACTACACTTCTGACATCGCAACCGCCTTCTCCTCTGTTGGCCACATCTGCCGAGATGTAAACTACGGCTGACTTATCCGCAACCTTCACGCCAACGGTGCCTCTTTCTTTTTTATTTGTGTCTATGCACATGTCGGGCGGGGCCTATACTACGGCTCTTACCTCTATAAAGAAACTTGAACAATTGGTGTTGTACTTCTCCTTCTTGTAATAATAACAGCTTTTGTCGGATACGTCTTACCTTGGGGTCAGATGTCCTTCTGAGGCGCCACTGTCATCACCAACCTTCTCTCTGCAGTACCCTATGTCGGCAACGCCCTTGTACAATGAATTTGAGGGGGCTTCTCAGTAGACAACGCCACCCTAACCCGGTTCTTTGCATTCCACTTCCTTTTCCCTTTCGTCATTGCAGGTGCAACCCTCATCCACCTATTATTTCTACACGAAACCGGCTCCAACAACCCCCTCGGTTTAAACTCAGACGCAGATAAAATCTCCTTCCACCCCTACTTCTCCTACAAAGACCTCCTAGGGTTTGCAGCACTTCTCATTGCCCTTACAGCCCTCGCACTATTCTCCCCTAATCTTTTAGGCGACCCTGATAATTTCACCCCAGCCAATCCCTTAGTAACTCCCCCACATATCAAGCCTGAATGATACTTCTTATTTGCCTACGCCATCCTACGCTCTATTCCCAACAAACTTGGGGGCGTCCTAGCCCTCCTGGCTTCCATCCTAGTACTAATAGTTGTTCCCATCCTCCACACGTCAAAGCAACGAGGCCTAACCTTCCGCCCCGTCACCCAGTTCCTATTTTGAACCCTCATCGCAGACGTTGCCATTCTCACATGAATTGGGGGCATGCCCGTAGAAGACCCCTTTATTATCATCGGCCAAATTGCCTCCGTCCTGTACTTCCTCCTCTTTTTGGCCCTATTCCCGCTAGCTGGCTGAGCAGAGAATAAAGCCCTAGGATGGTCCTGCAATAGTAGCTCAGCGCCAGAGCACCGGTCTTGTAAGCCGGACGCCGGAGGTTAAAATCCCCCCTACTGCTCAAAGAAAGGAGATTCTAACTCCTACCCCTAACTCCCAAAGCTAGGATTCTAAAATTAAACTATTCTTTGACAAATACATATATGTATAATCACCATATATAGATATACCCCTAACATATAACACCAAAAACATAAATAAAAGACATTAAGCATAAATAAGTTTAATTTAACATTTATATTAAATCAAGGATTGCTAGAAATTTAAAATCGAACACTTATATTTATTAGTAAAATTATACGTTTCTCAACATCCCGTCATATAATGATACGGGATGCGGTAAGAACCGACCATCAGTTGATTCCTGTATGATAACGGTTATTGAAGGTGAGGGACAAGTATTCGTGGGGGTCGCACACGGTGAATTATTCCTGGCATTTGGTTCCTACTTCAGGGCCATAAATTGATATTATCCCTCCCACTTTCATCGACGCTTACATAAGTTAATGGTGAAGTACATCCCCGAGATAACCCAGCATGCCGGGCGTTCTCTCCAGCGAGCAAGGGGTTCTCTTTTTTCTTTTTCAACTCATCTGGCATAACAGAGCGCACACGGTAATAACTAACAAGGTAGAGCATTTATCTCGCTCAGCGAGTAAATATTTTGAATGTTGGAAAGATTTTTAAATAAGAATTGCATACTTGTATCTCAAGAGCATAAAGAGTGATTTCTTACTCGAAACATACCTGTTCTTACCCTGGGTAGCTCCGCGTATAACCCCCCTACCCCCCTAAACTCCTGAGATCACTACGACTCCTGCAAACCCCCCGGAAACAGGAAAACCTCCAGTAACTT